AATCTCAATTACTAATCCTTTGTGTATCTTGGTCTTCCTAACCATCCACTCATTTTTTTTTTTCAAAAACCTCCTGTTGCTGTTGTAGAAATCCATCTATGGTAATAGACAGTAAAAACTCCATACAGTTGATCTTTTGAACCCGCTTCAAGTTATCATGACAATTCACGAATCTCGGGGTAAACAATCTCTATTGCTTATGTTTCCTTTTTCACCATTTGATTCTTGTACATAGGAAATGAGACTCAACTTTTTTACTGCAAATTTCGAAGCCGTTTTCTTTCACTCATATAACTATTTGGTTTAGTTCATCAACTCAAATGCTGAAGAAAAATATATATGTCAATTAAATCTTGTTATCCTTGTTTCTAGAAAGAAAAGACTTTGGATAAATTTTAGGTCTCACCGAATCACACGTAGAGATATTGATAACACACATAGAGCTAATGGTATTTCATAACTAATTGATTGAGCAGCTGCCCGTAGACCACCTAAAAAGGAATATTTATTATTTGATCCATAGCCCGACATAAGAAGTCCAACGGGAGCAATACTTGAAATGGCAATCCATAAAAAAACCCCAATACTAAGATCGGCTAGAACAAGGTGATCACCAAAAGGAATTACTGAATAACTTAGAAAAATAGATATTACTGCTATGGATGGTCCGATACTGAATAAACGAGTATCTCCTGTAGATGGAATAAGGTTCTCTTTCAAAAGTAGTTTTGTCCCATCTGCTAGAGCTTGAAGAATTCCTAAAGGGCCGGCATATTCAGGTCCGATACGTTGTTGTATTCCTGCAGATATTTCTCTTTCTAACCAAACAATTACTAGTACACCTATTGTGATTCCTAATACAAGAGTAAAAATAGGGACAAGCACCCATATGATCCCATAGACTTCTTTTAAGGATTCCAATTTGGAAAAAGAATTGATAGTCTCTATTTCTGTTGTATCAATTATCATTTCAACGATCAACTTCTCCCATAATGATATCTATGCTACCTAGTATTGTCATAATATCAGCCAATTTCATTCTTTTAACTAACTGAGGAAGAATTTGCAAATTGATAAAACCTGGTGGGCGAATTTTCCATCTCCAAGGAAAAACGCTCTGATCTCCTATCATAAAAATTCCCAATTCTCCTTTTGGGGCTTCAACTCTCACATAAAGTTCTTGTTTCGACAATTCAAAAGTTGGAGAAGGTTTTTTACTAATAAACCGATATTCAAAATCATTCCATTCAGGATCTTTTAATCTGTCAAAACGTCGGATTTCTAAATTTTCGTAAGGACCTCCTGGAATTCCTTCCAGAGTCTGTTGAATAATCTTTATGGATTCTGTCATTTCATTGATTCGTACTAAATAACGAGCTAATGAATCCCCTTCTCGTTGCCATTGAACCTGCCAATCAAATTCGTCGTAAGACTCATAATGATCAACTTTACGAAGATCCCATTCTATTCCGGAAGCTCGTAACATTGGGCCCGATAAACCCCAATTTAATGCCTCGTCTCTCCCAATAATTCCTACGCCTTCAACTCGTTCTAAAAAAATAGGATTCCGGGTAATAAGTTTTTGATACTCAGTAACTCCTGTTAAAAAATAATCACAAAAATCCAAACATTTATCTATCCAGCCATAGGGTAGATCGGCAGCCACTCCTCCAATACGAAAATAATTATGCATCATTCGCATACCGGTAGCCGCTTCGAATAGGTCATATATTAATTCTCTTTCTCGAAAAATATAGAAGAAAGGGGTCTGCGCACCAATATCCGCCATAAAAGGACCGAGCCATAATAAATGAGAAGCTATCCGACTCAACTCCAACATAATGACTCTGATATAGCTAGCCCTTTTAGGTACTTGAATATTGCCTAATTGTTCGGGTCCATTTATGGTTATTGCTTCTGTGAACATAGTAGCTAAATAATCCCAACGTGTTACATAAGGCAAATATTGTATAATTGTTCGGTTTTCCGCAATTTTCTCCATCCCTCTATGTAAATAACCCAATATTGGTTCGCAGTCGACAACATCTTCACCATCTAGAGTAACGATGAGTCGAAGAACACCGTGCATTGATGGGTGCTGAGGCCCCATATTGACTATCATGAGGTCTTTTCTTGTAGTTGGTGCAGTCATAAGTTTTTTAACGATTCATTCTTCCATGAATTACTGAAAGTGAAAAGAAGTTCCTCAAAATTTAATCGAAACATATAAGTGAAAATGAAATAACTCTTCAAATTAATTTAATCAAATTAACGAGTTTTTGTCTCTCGAATGTCCAACTGATTAATTAATTCTTTATAACGTACTCTATTTTTTTTTGCCAAATAAGCTAGCAGTCGTTGACGTTTTCCCAAAATTTTCTTCAAACCTCTCTGAGATAAATAGTCTTTTTTGTGCAATTCTAAATGTGAAGTAAGTCTACGTATCTTATTGGTGAAATTGAATACTTGAAATTCAACAGATCCTTTCTTTTCTTCTTTAGAAATAACTGAAATGACAGAATTTTTTACCATAAATGAATTTTCCCTTTCTTTATTTTACAGATATGGATTTTTTAGAATTTTATTGATCAGTAATAATAATGCCAGTAATTTGAATGTGGTATATAGACTTAATTTCTTTATGAATCTCTAATTTTATCAATTCCAATAAATTAATCAAATTAAAAAATTTATTCAGATAGGAATCCAAAAAGGCGGTAGGTACGTTTTTTCATTCACAAAAGCGAATAATTGAAACCTAAAATCCTAAAATGAAAAAGATTTTGTTGATTCATTTCTAGATCTAATCGATACCTTATTTTATTGATTTAGTATCGTCTACTCGAATTAGATTCGAATGAGAGGTAAAACAAGGCATGTGTGCATTTGTTTTCTTTCAGCTCTATACGAGCCAGGGTATATAGTACTATCAATTACTTTTAAATCGTGGATACATATGTATTCTTAAGATACTGAAACGGCTACCATTATTGGTATCAAACCAATAACGATTCATACAAGCTAAATCTTCGAATCGATAATTAGGCCAAAGAAAGAACTTCAATTTAATTAATTCATTTTTATTTTTATAAAGGGGTTTCCTTTCATCCAAAAATTGACTCCAGTTTTTTACATTGGTTTCGTTGCAAAATACTGAATTTCTATCGACGCCATTCCAATTCAAAGAATTTAAAAAACTTATAATTCTCAATTCTCTACGACATCTAGACCATAAAATATTTTCAGGAACAAGCAAATCAAAATTATTTTTTTCTGTATTTATTCTTTGAGTTTGAGGTTGCAGAATGAATTTGTCAAAATTATTTTTAGCAACATATCTTTGTTCTCGGTATCTTTGATTAGTTTGGTGTTTACTTTTATGAACCAATGAAATACCTATGGTTTGATACATAAGAAATTGTCCATTATTTTTTACAGACAACCGAATAGGTTCGATAATCAATACCCCTTTTTTCATCAAGTCTGTAAGCGGTAAATTTGCCTGAATCAGCATTATATCTAAACTCATTTCTCTCCTTTGAATTGACGATATAGTAATTTTGGTTGGATTTATCAGTCGAAGCAGGAGACAATATACCTTGATATTTTCGATCATTCTTTGATTCAAAGCATCGTTCCATTTTAATTGAAAAAGTAAATAACGTTTCAAGAACAAATCTAGTTCTGCTTCCGTGTTGCTTTTGTATTGTTTTTTATTTTTACCCCTTTTTGTGTCTGATTCCACGTAATCTTTTTCAAGATCGTTTTGATGTTTTGAGAAAACAGGGCCCATATTTTCTTTGTTTTCTATATCTGATCCATGCTCTCTTTGACTTGCGGGTTCTTTTGCTTCTTGAATTCGATTCTTTATTTTTTTATTTGATGGTATAAAAAAGTTTTGTTGTTGGTTTTTAGTTTGACTAACATTTTCATTTATATTAAAATTTAAAAGAAGGAATTTGCTTGGTATAATCCATGGGTTTATTTTATAGACATTATAAAGTAGTACAAATTCTGGGAAGAACCAAAAATCCATATTCAATATGGGACGATTAAATATTTTTTCATTCATTCCCATCCAATCAAAAAAGACTTTTTTAGAATTTTTTTTAGTTTTTTCTGGATTTTGATGAGTTGTAAGATAAAAAACCCCTTTTTTCTCAATTTTATCAATTATTTTATAATTTTTACTACTAATTTTAGTATTTGTATTACTGTTGGTATCGGTCTTAACCCAGGCCTCAATATCTCCTTTTTGTCTAAGAGAAAAATGGATAATTTTCCAATCAAAATATTTTCTATCGAGATTTCTTTCTATATCTAGAATATTTACTTTTCTTAGATAATTATTGATATGAAGATTGCCGGGCATATCAACACAGTTGTGTTTGGACGGGTTGGAATTATACGAAATTTCGAAGTTCTTCTTTACTTGAAAGGGTAATCTAGAAATAAATGAGTCACTTTTATTTTCATAATTAATCGATTTATATGCTAAAAAATCATATCTATAACATTTTTTAAAATTATCTTTTTGGTTTGATAATGAATAGAGTTTCGAATCATTGTCTTTTTTGTAATGAATTAATTGGTCTTTTTCATATGAATTCCGTTTGTTTAAGTTTCGATTTTTATTTTGAGTCATACAACTTTGATTAACCCGAGTTCGCCATTTTTTTGGCATTAATCTAGACCATCTAATCTGAGATAAATCGTATTGATAATGCCGTCTTAACCAGTTTTTCCATTGCTTGATTCTATAACTCTCAAGTTTCTTATGTTTTAAGTCCGAATGAAATATTCCGAGTGTTCTAAAATAGTCCTTTATTTTAGTGTTAATGAACCAAGACGTTGTGTTATATTGAAGAATAGATCTAAATTTAGACAAATTAATAACTTGGGTTTGTGATAATTTGTAAAATACATATGCTTGTGACAAGTAGGATAAATCACAAAAAAGATGTGAATTTTTCTTACTAATATTATAAAGTGACTTTTTT